TTCATCCCTCCAAATGAAAAATGATATATTATTTCATGTTTATATATGTTATATATCTATATAAATTATATAGATATATAACATATATAAATATAAACCTATTTAATAATTAATAAATAAATAGAAACAAAAATAGAAACAAATCAATCCGATTTTGTAAGAAATGGTATTTTCGGGATAAGGAATAAACAAACCATGGATAAATCTAAACGACTCTTTCCTAAATCTAAGCGATCTTTTCGTAGGCGTTTGCCCCCGATCCAATCGGGGGATCGAATTGATTATAAAAACATGAGTTTAATTAGTCGATTTATTAGTGAACAAGGAAAAATATTATCTAGACGGGTGAATAGATTGACCTTAAAACAACAGCGATTAATTACGATTGCTATAAAACAAGCTCGTATTTTATCTTCGTTACCTTTTCGTAATAATGAAAAAGAATTTGAAAAAAGTGAGTCAACTACTCAAGCTACTGGGCTTAAAACAAAAAAAAGGGTTTACTCTTCAATTAAATTCAAATTTCAATCGAAACTCAAATGAAATGCGGATTGATGTTTTGTTCGAAAACTACGATAATCCAAATTGGATTGTCGTGTTGTCAGAAAAAAGAGAATCGTTGAAGAAGAATAAATTTTTTTTTATTGAACGTGGTTGCTCATTTTGACGACTTTATCATATGATTATATTTTTTCATACAAATACCTATTCTACTTTCCCGGAGTTCCGTCTCCGGGTAATTTTTATTTTATGATCTCGTTGGAAATCATATAAATACAATTCCTATTTAATATAGCTATTTGTGCAAGTATTTTACGATTAAGAAGCAACTGCCTCTTGTACAGATTATACATGAATATACTATAGCCATAGTATATTTCATTTTTATTCTCTCGAATTACTGCATTTATTCGACTGATCCACAAACGACGAAAATCTCTTTTTTTCCTATCTCTATCCCGATGGGCCGAAACCAAAGCTTTTCTTTTCTGTTGAGGAATAGTAAGTCTTGAATGAGTCCCCCGAAAGCTTGATGTAAATAAACGAGTTTTTGTCCGATGTTTCCGAGCTATATATCCTCTTTTAATTCTGGTCATTGAATAAATGAAACTTTGATGAATAACTATTTTGTTTGATTTCCTTTCTTTTAGTTATTCTTTCCCCTTTTTTCCTAGTCCATTAATAACAAAACGGATTATTCCAGTGTATAAAATAAAAATCCCAATGGCTTTTGCTACTATAACCTTCCCAACCACGATTTTTTTATTTAAATTTCTAAGCATTTCACCTCGAAATAAGAAATTGTATCGAGACTAGGTATCAAAAAAAACATAGTAAATGAAATAGAAATGGATAAAGAAATAGTGGGTTCCATCGTTTCTATGGTTACTTCTTAAATGGCGAGGTCCCCTCTATACACCGGAGCCCCTTCCTTCATTTAATCAATGCTATTGTTAACTTGTACAGTTCACACTTTTTGGCTCTACCTATGAAATATCTAGTAATAGGTCTTTCACAACGAAATCTACCTACACAGTAACGGTATTTAAGTATGAAGATTAGCTGAGTAGCTGACCCTGTTAGTCCGTTCTTGCAAGTTTTAAAATGGGATGTCCCCTGCTTAATAGATAACTATTTGCTACCAATGGGAAAGTCTTTCGCATTTGAAATTGCAAATTGAGGTGATTGGATTTGCACCAACGGAAACCATAAATTTGATACACAATAGAAAGATAGTATAGTAGTAATCGATTTTTTTGAAGATAGTTTCTTGCATTCTATCCTATTTCATTGGTACTGATCACTGATATTGGAATTTTTTCCTTTATTTTTTTGTCTTAGTCCATGATCTGAACGAGTCGCACATACACCCTAGTACATGTTCCTCGGCGCTGAGGGCATCCCTGAAGAGCGGGGGATTTCGTAACATTTCGGATTGGCTGTCTTGTGTTTCTAATAAGTTGTTTTATAGTTGGCATGTTGAGTCATATACATAATGAGCTGGTTTAGATCAATCCTAATCCGATGATTATGAATTACTTATATTCTCTCTATTAATATTACTAGATTAATTATATTAATTAGATTAATTGAAAATATTCTATTAAACTCGGTAAGACAATAAAATTTCAAAACCTTGGCGCAGAATACTCGCTAATTTTTTATTCAACTGCTACAAGATCAACAATTCCATGAGTTTGGGCTTCTGCTGCTGACATAAAAACATCCCTTTCCATGTCTTCGGATACAACCCAGAAAGGTTTTCCCGTTCTTTGTATATAAACCCTTGTGATAGTTTCACGCAGTTTCAGTAGTTCTTCCGCTTCCAGGATAAATTCTCCCGTTTGTGCCTCATAAAAAGAACTAGCGGGTTGATGGATCATTACCCTGATGATATAACATAAAAAACGGTTCCTATTTCGCACGATAAAGCGAGAGAGATAAAGAATAAAAAAAAGATAAGACGGAATTGAACAAACGTACCGTACAGGCATCTTTTGCGTATTGCATACGGCTCTACAACGGAATTTCTTTTTTACCTTCTATTGAAGAAATAGAAAATGTAGGGGGTCTATCAGACCCGGATCGGTAAATGATCCAATAACCACCCTTCCTTTTTGTTTTGTGTAGTAATTAAAAAAATACTATGATGGTTCCGTTTCTTTATTATTGCGTCTCTTATTCAGCAATCCCAAAGTTTCTTTTTTTTCATTGTTAAAAGCTTTCTTTTCCGGTGTGAAAACAAAAAAGTTTGTGACGCTGGAATAGGCTCCTCCCGATAGATGCGATAAAATAGGAAATATCTCCTTTTCATACTACCCTTTCGGTACATAATTGAAAAATTTTTGAAAAAACAAAAAAATTATCATATCGAACTCGAAGTGCTGTGCTATTATTACTTAATATTCATATGGCGAAGGCATAGTCTTCTTTTTTTCCTCAAATAAAAGAATCATTGGCGCCAAGCGTGAGGGAATGCTAGACGTTTGGTAATTTCTCCTCCTGCCAGAATAAAAGATCCCATTGAAGCGGCTAATCCCATGCATACTGTCTGTACATCTGGTTGCACAAATTGCATAGTATCATAAATTCCTATTCCGGGTATTACCCATCCGCCCGGAGAGTTTATAAACAAATAAAGATCTTTGTTATCATCCTCTATACTGAGATATACCATAAGTCCAATAAGCTGATTCGATATTTCACTATCAACCTCTTGGCCTAAAAAAAGTAGTCTTTCTCGATAAAGTCGATTGGTTAGGATAAAATTTTATCTCTTAGGAGCCGTACCTGCACCTTTTGATGCATACGGTTCACCAAATAGAATCAATGTGTAGAGTTAACCCCTTTTTTTCATAGCGGGTTTTTTCTTCAATTTTTCAAGAAAGACGATTTTTGACCCGTTTACTTAGGTTATAATAAACATGTTATAATAAACTAAACTTATTGAACTAAGTTCTCATTGATGTATTGTTTTCATTGAGATCGAATCCAAATCGCAATGTCATTTTCTTGTTTCGGAATGGGTTTCTTCAATTCTTTTAGGTTTCTGTTCTACTCCGAGTAATAAAGAAAAGATCTGCCCGATTTGGATTTGCACATATAGGACAAATATTCCAATACCACGTCTTTTTGCTACGACTTCTTTTTTTTTTTTTTTCAATTTATTTCATGGTTTCCGCCAAATATCTGATAAGTAATAATCGTAGATATATTACCAATTGGATTTTTTTATAAACAGAGCCTGGATTCTTCATTTTATTGGTTTATTGGTTCAACCAAGCCAACCATAGATTCTTCTAAATTGATAATATTAATCCGGATCTGGATATCCCCCCAAAAAAAGATCTAATTGAATTTCACACTTCCAATTTTTGATGATTCAATCAATCTTTTTGGAGGGAAGGATGGGATATCTCGATCGGGGAAGATAACGGGGAAATACCACATGACCCAATATATCGGACAAGCCACACTATACGTCAACCCACGAGGCATCCTCCTCTCCCGGACTCCGGAAGGGTACTTTTGGAACACCAATGGGCATAAAATGACGACACAAAGACGTGGTATATCGCGCTCTTATGCGGAAGCGTACCAATGGGTTTATTTTATTGTCTTAATAATGATGGGTCCTTATCCTATTGTATTTTATCATATCATATTTGATTTATAGATTGAATAAGTTCATAAATAAATAAATAAAAAAAAAAAAAAGAAGACCAAATGAATAAAGGAAAATTCTTATGAATAGGTCCTTTGAGTGATGAACAAATATGTCTATATAAATACGCATCTAAATATAAAATAAAATAGGGTCAACCCCCTTTTATCATTGCGTATTGTTACTTATCGGGTATAGAATAGATCGGCTTCTTTTTGTTCCTACGAATAGAATTGTTCCATTATTACTAAAAAAACTAGACCAAATATTAATCCTTTACCCGAGATAATCCACTGACAAAAAGAGGGTCCATAGCATATTTTTCCAGTGCAATAAAGTTACATAGTGTCTATTTTTGTTGATATAAGGGGTATTTTCATGGGTTTGCCTTGGTATCGTGTTCATACCGTCGTATTGAATGATCCTGGTCGTTTGCTTTCTGTTCATATAATGCATACAGCTCTGGTTGCTGGTTGGGCCGGTTCGATGGCTCTATATGAATTAGCGGTTTTTGATCCTTCTGACCCTGTTCTTGACCCAATGTGGAGACAGGGTATGTTCGTTATACCCTTCATGACTCGTTTAGGAATAACCAATTCATGGGGCGGTTGGAGTATCACAGGAGGGACTATAACAAATCCGGGTATTTGGAGTTACGAAGGTGTGGCTGGGGCACATATTGTGTTTTCTGGCTTGTGCTTCTTGGCGGCTATATGGCATTGGGTTTATTGGGATCTAGAAATCTTTTGTGATGAACGTACAGGAAAACCATCTTTGGATTTGCCCAAAATCTTTGGAATTCATTTATTTCTTTCAGGGGTGGCTTGCTTTGGTTTTGGCGCATTTCATGTAACAGGATTGTACGGTCCTGGAATATGGGTGTCCGATCCTTATGGACTAACCGGAAGGGTACAATCCGTAAATCCCGCGTGGGGTGTGGAAGGTTTTGATCCTTTTGTTCCCGGGGGAATAGCCTCTCATCATATTGCAGCAGGGACATTAGGCATATTAGCAGGTCTTTTCCATCTTAGTGTCCGTCCACCCCAACGTCTGTACAAAGGATTACGTATGGGAAATATTGAAACCGTACTTTCGAGTAGTATCGCTGCTGTCTTTTTTGCAGCTTTTGTTGTTGCTGGAACTATGTGGTATGGTTCAGCAACAACCCCGATTGAATTATTTGGTCCCACTCGTTATCAATGGGATCAGGGATACTTCCAGCAAGAAATATATCGAAGAGTTGGTGCTGGACTAGCCGAAAATCAAAGTTTATCCGAAGCTTGGTCTAAAATTCCTGAAAAATTAGCTTTTTATGATTACATTGGCAATAATCCGGCAAAAGGGGGGTTGTTTAGAGCGGGCTCAATGGACAACGGGGATGGAATAGCTGTTGGGTGGTTAGGACACCCTATCTTTCGAGATAAAGAGGGGCGTGAACTTTTTGTACGTCGTATGCCTACCTTTTTTGAAACATTTCCGGTTGTTTTGGTAGACGGAGACGGGATTGTTAGAGCCGATGTTCCTTTTAGAAGGGCGGAATCAAAGTATAGTGTCGAACAAGTAGGTGTAACTGTTGAGTTCTATGGCGGCGAACTCGATGGCGTCAGTTATAGTGATCCTGCTACTGTGAAAAAATATGCTAGACGTGCTCAATTGGGTGAAATTTTTGAATTAGATCGTGCTACTTTGAAATCGGATGGTGTTTTTCGTAGCAGTCCAAGGGGTTGGTTTACTTTTGGACATGCTTCGTTTGCTCTTCTTTTCTTTTTCGGACACATTTGGCATGGTGCTAGAACCTTGTTCAGAGATGTTTTTGCTGGTATTGACCCAGATTTGGATGCTCAAGTGGAATTTGGAGCATTCCAAAAACTTGGAGATCCAACTACAAAAAGACAGGTAGTTTGATACAACATTGTTCTGTTCCTTTTCGACTTTGTTGTGATTTGAATTTGACATAGGAGGAACCGGATAAATCTTGATTTGAATCGCTGTCTTTCTCTTTTACTCTCTTTTACTATTGTTTTTTCTTTTTCTTTATCCGGGAGACCGATCCAAAATAAACAGGTATGAAAGCTATAATTGTAAACCACGATCAAATCTATGGAAGCATTGGTTTATACATTCCTCTTAGTCTCGACTTTAGGAATCATTTTTTTCGCTATCTTTTTTAGAGAACCACCTAAAGTTCCAACTAAAAAGATGAAATGATTTTTTCATTCTATCAATTGAAGTAATGAGCCTCCCAATATTGGGAGGCTCATTACTTCAACTAGTCCCCATGTTCTTCGAATGGATCTCTTAGTTGTTGAGAGGGTTGCCCAAAAGCAGTATATAAGGCGTACCCAGTAAAACTTACAAGTAAACCAGATAGAGAGATGGCAACTAAGGTTGCTGTTTCCATTATTCTATAATTTCAAGACCACAATGGATCTAGGATAAGATCATTTATTTACAGCAGAATGGTATACAAAGTCAACAGATCCCAATAAATAAAAAATAGGATTTATGATTACACAAACCGTTGAGGGTAGTTCTAGATCTGGTCCAAGACGAACTGTTGTAGGGGAGTTATTGAAACCATTGAATTCAGAATATGGTAAAGTAGCTCCTGGGTGGGGAACGGCTCCCTTGATGGGTGTTGCAATGGCTCTATTTGCAATATTTTTATCTATTATTTTGGAGATTTATAATTCTTCCATTTTACTGGATGGAATTTCGATGAATTAGATTCACAAGAACCAACTAACTAGCTTTTCAATACAAAAGGATTAGGTCTTCTATTCTATTTTTATCTCATTCGATTTTGGTTTGGTAGTCTGACCGCGGAATTTCTTTGTTTCTGTATTTCCGGAATATGAGTGTGTGACTTGTTAGAATTGATCCTATTGATAGTACAGAGAAAGGGACTGTCATCTTTAATAGAGATGGTTTTACCCCGTCAGATATTTATTCTAGTATCTGGAACACGGAATAGATAATATAGAAAATATATTCTTATATTCTAAAGTATTCGAACTATTATTATAACTATGATTCATATTTCATATTTAGACCTCGCAGCCGGACTTCAAAAAATGTTTCAACGAGTTATAGAAGTTCTAAATCGAAAGATTTGTATTCTTTCAAACTGACGCTTATCTTTCTTTTGATCAAAGGACACATGTTTTTTTTGTATTTTTTTTTCATTATATCTATTCATTGAATAAGTGATGATCCAACAGTTCTTACTCAAAGAATTTGGGGGCTTAGATTGAAGGTTTTAGTGAATCATCGTGGTTCTGGTATGAATCTGGGGTTTTTTTAATCGATTCATAGGGTATTAACAAGAAAATTCC